TCATTTGAGGGAGGAACCTTATAAAAATCGTATTGACTCTGCTCAAAAAACGACAGGATTGACTGACGCTGTTCAAACAGGTACAGGTCAACTAAACGGTATTCCGGTAGCCCTTGGGGTTATGGATTTTCAGTTTATGGGGGGTAGTATGGGATCCGTAGTAGGCGAAAAAATAACTCGTTTGATCGAGTATGCTACCAATCAATGTTTACCTCTTATTTTAGTGTGTTCTTCCGGAGGAGCACGAATGCAAGAAGGCAGTTTAAGTTTGATGCAAATGGCTAAAATTTCTTCGGTTTTATGTGATTATCAATCAAGTAAAAAGTTATTCTATATATCAATTCTTACATCTCCTACTACCGGTGGGGTGACAGCTAGTTTTGGTATGTTGGGGGATATCATTATTGCCGAACCCTATGCCTATATTGCATTTGCGGGTAAAAGGGTAATTGAACAAACATTGAAAAAAGCCGTGCCTGAAGGTTCACAAGCGGCTGAATCTTTATTACGTAAGGGCTTATTGGATGCAATTGTACCACGTAATCCTTTAAAAGGTGTTCTGAGTGAGTTATTTCAGCTCCATGCTTTTTTTCCTTTGAACAAAAATGAAATCAAATAGAATAGAACGGTTAGTTTATCAGAATTAAACGAAAACCCTGAAAAATGCACTTTTCTTTCGAATCATTTTTTTATCGATATTCTTGTTTACTACTCAGTAAACCTCTATCAACAAGATAAAAAATCAATTTTTTGCTTTCGGGAAGTTCAAATTAGACTAGACAAATAAAACAAAGTTCATTTTCCTCCCTTGCTTGCATATGTATAGATATATCAAATAGAGATATATACAGATCTATAGAGAGTCTTCCATCTTTTTGCATTTCCCGAAAATTCCCTGTTGTTGGATCATATTCTAATCAATTTTGTAGAAATTTGTAATGGAATAAAATTTTTTCTTTATTAATGACTATTAGAAGTAGAAGACAAAAAGAATAATAAATCTAACAAGGGGATTATGATACATCTATTTTATTTTTAAAGATTAATAAGTCCATTTATTTAGTTTGGCGTTTCTTGTACCTATTTTTTGATTCTATTTCTATTACGTTATATATTAGTATTAGATATATATTTACTTAAAGATACTTAGTATAATTATATAATATATATAATAGAAATAATAAAAATACAAGATATTTTAAAATATCTTTAGAATTCAGAATATAACAATAACAGGTACAAATATTAAATTGAGGTACCCATTTTATGACAACTTTCAATAACTTACCCTCTATTTTTGTGCCTTTAGTAGGCCTAGTCTTTCCGGCAATTGCAATGGCTTCTTTATTTCTTCATATTCAAAAAAATAAGATTTTTTAGATCGGATGAGACCTAATCGTATCACTCCTTTTTTTATTTTAAAAACTTCGATTCGATAAGACCCACTTGGTAGAATATTGTATAACACATAGATTCCTACAAACAAAAATCAAAAAAGCTCTTATGCATGTGTAAATGTATTATATGAGTAAAAAAATTTGCGCTCTTTTGAAAAATGGATCATCATCGGGCCAATGTATGAAATTCAAGTCAATGTATTTATTTGTATGTATATAGCTATAGGGGATCATATAAAGGAAGGAGATGTTATTATTTTAGATATCAAAAATTATATGAATTACTCCTGAAGTAAAGGTTCACAACAAAATAGTTGATGAGAGTTACTTTGAAAACAAAAAAAGGAAAGTCATATTTTCTCAATTCCAAAAAATTGTATAACTGGATCTAATATATATGAGTTGGCGATCAGAATCTATATGGATAGAATTTATAACGGGGTCTCGAAAAACAAGTAATTTCTGCTGGGCTTTTATCCTATTTTTAGGTTCATTAGGATTCTTATTGGTTGGAACTTCCAGTTATCTTGGTAGAAATGTTATCTCGTTATTTCCGTCTCAGCAAATCATTTTTTTTCCACAAGGGATTGTGATGTCTTTCTATGGTATCGCAGGTCTCTTTATTAGTTGCTATTTGTGGTGCACTATTTTGTGGAATGTGGGTAGTGGTTATGATCTTTTCGACCGAAAAGAAGGAATAGTGCGTATTTTTCGTTGGGGATTTCCTGGAAAAAGTCGTCGCATCTTTTTACGATTCCTTATGAAAGATATTCAGTCCATCAGAATAGAAGTTAAAGAGGGTGTTTCTGCTCGGCGTGTCCTTTATATGGAAATTCGAGGTCAAGGGGCTATTCCTTTAATTCGTACTGATGAGAATTTTACTACACGAAAAATTGAGCAAAAAGCTGCTGAATTGGCTTATTTCTTGCGTGTACCAATTGAAGTATTTTGAAATGAATTAATTTTAAAAGACTAAATGCTTTGGCAGTAGGAAGAAAAAACTAAAGAATTTCTTTCTTTTTTTTTCAATTAAACATTCATCTATTCTTTTATGCTCGTTTTTTTTGATATATTTGATAGAAAATTGCTTCGTCTCGAAATTAGTATTGATCGAAAAAAGGGAGAATAACATCCTGGAAACCCAATTTTTTGTTGATTCAAATTGGAAGTGTATTCTGAGTCTATTTCTGTATTCTTTCTAGATTCAAAGCAAAGACTAAGTATTGAATCAAAAGAAAAAGAGAAAATGGATTCATAGGCTCAATACATTCTATTCGAATTAGAATAGAAACTCATGCTCGATAGAAATATTAGATCTAATAGAATCAACAACTGAGGTGGATTCATTAACAAGTCACAGATTCAAAATGGCAAAAAAGAAAGCATTCATTCCTTTTTTTTATTTTACGTCTATAGTCTTTTTGCCCTGGTTGATCTCTCTCTGCTGTAATAAAAGTTTGAAAACTTGGATTACTAATTGGTGGAATACTAGACAATGCGAAACTTTTTTGAATGATATTCAAGAAAAAAGTGTTCTAGAAAAATTCATACAATTAGAGGAACTATTCCAGCTCGATGAAATGATAAAGGAATACACAGAAACCGATTTACAACAATTTCGTCTAGGAATCCACAAAGAAACGATCCAATTCATCAAGATACACAATGAGTATCGTATCCATACAATCTTGCACTTCTCGACAAATCTAATATCTTTCGTTATTCTAAGTGGTTATTCCTTTTGGGGTAAGGAAAAGCTTTTTATTCTGAATTCTTGGGTTCAAGAATTCCTATATAATTTAAGTGATACAATTAAAGCTTTTTCGATTCTTTTAGTAACTGATTTATGTATCGGATTTCATTCGCCTCACGGTTGGGAACTAATGATTGGTTATATTTACAAAGATTTTGGGTTTGCTCATTATGAGCAAATTTTATCTGGTCTAGTTTCTACCTTTCCAGTCATTCTTGATACAATTTTTAAATATTGGATCTTTCGTTATTTAAATCGTGTATCTCCGTCACTTGTAGTGATTTATCATGCAATAAATGACTAAAAAAGGATTAACTGATCCAATTCGAATCTTTCGTACCTTAATACATCATAACCAAATCAAAGTCGTATTTACTTTACTCTTTTTACCCATGAGGGATTCCTTGTATATTTCAACAAAAAAATTGGATTTTTTTCAGTAAATGTAAATAGCAGAATTGTGGCTAGGGAAGTATATTATTGACCTACCTAACTTTATTGTAGAAATTTTCGGGATAAATGATTGGACCATGCAAACTAGAAATACCTTTTCTTGGATAAGGGAAGAGATTACTCGCTCCATATCTGTCTCACTCATGATATATATAATAACTTGGGCATCCATTTCAAGTGCATATCCGATTTTTGCCCAGCAGAATTATGAAAATCCACGAGAGGCAACTGGGCGTATTGTATGTGCCAATTGCCATTTAGCTAATAAGCCCGTGGATATTGAGGTTCCACAAACGGTACTTCCTGATACTGTATTTGAAGCAGTTGTTAAAATTCCTTATGATATGCAACTAAAGCAAGTTCTAGCTAATGGTAAAAAAGGAGCTTTGAATGTGGGAGCTGTTCTTATTTTACCCGAGGGGTTTGAATTAGCCCCTCCCGATCGTATTTCACCCGAGATGAAAGAAAAGATAGGAAATCTGTCTTTTCAGAATTATCGCCCCGATAAAAAAAATATTCTTGTGATAGGTCCTGTTCCTGGTCAAAAATATAGTGAAATAACCTTTCCTATTCTTGCCCCAGACCCTGCTACTAATAAAGATGTTCACTTCTTAAAATATCCTATATACGTAGGTGGAAACAGGGGAAGGGGTCAGATTTATCCTGATGGTAGCAAAAGTAACAATACAGTTTATAATGCTACGGCAGGAGGGATAATAAGCAAAATTTTACGAAAAGAAAAAGGGGGATACGAAATAACCATAGTGGATGCATCGAATGGACGCCAAGTGATTGATATTATCCCTCGAGGCCTAGAACTTCTTGTTTCAGAGGGCGAATCCATTAAACTCGATCAACCATTAACGAGTAATCCTAATGTGGGTGGATTTGGTCAGGGGGATGCGGAAATAGTACTTCAAGATCCATTACGTGTCCAAGGCCTTTTGTTCTTCTTAGGATCGGTTGTTTTGGCACAAATCTTTTTGGTTCTTAAAAAGAAACAGTTTGAGAAGGTTCAATTATCCGAAATGAATTTTTAGATCTGTCTCTTTAGCTTTATCAAATTCGTAAAAAAGAACCAAAAGAATTCTTGTTCCCAATTTGGTCTGGTCAAAAAAATTATGAAAAGCCTTTTGCCTCTCTTTAGATTTTCTATTCCTTTTCGACCAGATGTCAGGAATTACTTGTATCATAGTCCTAATCCTAGTATGTATATTGAGAAGAATTCACTTTACCCCCTTTCTTTATTTTTCAATACAAATTTGAAAAATGGGAAGGGGTGTGATGTAACTCTGTCGTTATTGACCAATTGAAATTGATAGAATGTATCAATCATCAAGAGTTTTTAGAATGGAAAAATTTGACTAGATACTAAAATAAGATAAGGAACATAGGCG